TTGCATAAAAAATATCTATGTAACCACGATTATATGACCAATTGTATATTACATTTATTATTCGGTCCAAGAAAAGTCTCTTAGGACCTATTTTAACAAATGAATTAATTAATTCTAAATTCTGAAAAGATGAATAAACAGACCCATATAAAAGAGACGCTATGAATATTCCGAAATAGGCTATACTGACTGAATAAATTGCATTTGTCACAAATTCATACCAATCCACAGAATAGTTCGAATTTTGATGTAAAAGGTTTATCGATGGGATTAACCATTTCGATAATATATCCAAATCCATTCCTACTTGATCGAAAGGAATTCCTATGGATCCAACAAACAAAGTAAATAGGACCAATACAAGTAGAGAAAATAGCATAGTATTGTCCGATTCACAGGGATACATGGAAGTGTCTTTATTGTCAAAATGAGTACTAAAGGATCGCATCAGATTTCGTATATTCCCATCAATTTGATATATCTTCTTCGAAAAAATGGAAACCTTTTTATTATTATTCATTACTGAGAAAAGTACATTTTTGTTAACTGGTTTCGGTCCTTCTTTTCCCCATATAGATATTGAAGAGAACGAGCTATTTTTAGTGCCACTGTAATTTTGAAACCGAACGTGTAAATGCCCCTCAAAAGTAAGTAAATACATCCGAAACATATAAAATGCAGTTAATCCTGCTGTGGAACAGGCTATTATCGCGAAAATAGGTGAATACAACCAACTATCATTAAGAATTTCATCTTTGGACCAAAAACAAGCAAGAGGTGGAATACCACAAAGAGAAAGTGTACCTAATAAAAAAGTAGTTTTTGTAATTGGCACATATTTGGTTAAACCACCCATAAGAACCATGTTCTGACTTTTATCTGGAGAATATCCAACAATGGGTTCCATTGAATGAATAATCGATCCGGATCCTAAAAACAATAATGCTTTCGAATAGGCATGAGTGATTAAATGGAATAAAGCAGCTCGATAAGAACCTATCCCTGGAGCTAACATAATATAACCCAATTGAGACATTGTAGAATAGGCTAAACTTCTCTTAATGTCTTTTTGAGCAAGAGCTAAAGTAGCTCCTAATAGTACCGTTATTATACCTAGCAAAGAAATGAGATTCATTATGTAAGGTATGACTGTGAAAAGGGGAAGAAGCCGAGCGACAAGAAAAATTCCCGCTGCTACCATAGTAGCAGCATGTATAAGAGCCGAAATAGGAGTGGGCCCCTCCATGGCATCAGGTAACCATACATGAAGGGGAAATTGTGCGGATTTAGCAACTGCACCAAGGAATAATAGGGAGGCACACAGAGTAGCAAATAAAGAATTGACCCCATTATTATGGATCAAGTTATTGAAGATTTCGAACAAATCCCGAAATTCCAAACTACCTGTTATCCAATAAAAACCTAAGATTCCTAATAATAAACCAAAATCCCCTACACGATTAGTTACAAACGCTTTTTGACAAGCATTGGCTGCAATTGGTCGTGTGAACCAAAAACCTATTAATAGATACGAACACATTCCCACCAGTTCCCAAAAAATATGAATTTGTATCAAATTGGAACTAGTAACTAATCCCAACATAGAAGTATTGGAAAAACTCATATAAGCAAAAAATCTCAAATATCCTTGATCATGAGACATATAATTGTCACTATAAATAAGAACCATGATTCCAACAGTAGTGATTAGTATTGACATAATAGAAGTAAGTGGGTCGATCAAGTGGCCGAACTCTAAAGAAAAATCATTATTGATGGTCCAAGAACATAGAAATTGATAGATAGAACTGCCATTGATTTGCTGAATAGACAGATCGGCCGAAAAAACCATAACTATACTTAGCAATGAAACACTAGGAAAAGCCCACATACGACGAAGATTTTTTGTTGCAGTCGGAACAAGCAGAAGTCCCCATCCTATTGACATAGTAACTGGAAGTGGAACGAAAGGTATGATCCATGCATATTGATATGTATGTTCCATAAGAAAATCAAACTTTTTTTATTCTTATTAATTGTTTCCGATTCACCAGCTCTTCTCTCTTTCGGAAGTCAAATAAATAAATAAAAATCAAGATAGAAAAGAACTCAAATAGGATTTTGAATTCTTAATTATTCCGATTCTTTCCCAAATATCGTATTGAATAAAAAGAAATTTAAATCAAGAAGTTACAATTGTTCAAATGACCAAGTCACTGGTTAAAACTGACCATTTAGTTATTAACTAAGATATTTATTAAGATAAAGAAAGAATATGAGATTTTCAATCATTCCACTATTACGGCGATTGATATCCATATAGTAAATAGTAAGGAAAAGGAATGACACCAAAAAAAGGTAAAAGTACTCTATTGGGATATGGATCATAGAATCCGCCAATAACTCGACCCAATAAAATACTAGTTATTTTAGTTAGTTTATTCGGAGTCATTAATTAATTCATTGTAGAACTGATTGATTGGCTTCTATTCCAATAAAATAAACTTATGTTTATAGGAAATCCTATGATACTCGTCACTTCGCATAGAACTGAAATAAGAGATTACTAAAATTACCTTTCTCAAGTAATGTATCGTTTAACAGATTAACTACCAATCTCATTTTCATTTAAATTATGAGTACTCTATCCTCGAGCTTGGTCAATTAATAGAAAAATTTTAAATTATTATTTTCTTAAATTAGGTAAGGATTCTTAAGCTTTTCGATTTATTCAATGTAAGACAACGAGATATAAATAGACTGAGATTGAGATATGAATTGGAACCCTTTTTGATTCTTATCAACAACAACCGGTTCGATTTCTATGGTAGCGGACCTCATAGACATAGATCGGAATGAAGATATGAAGGTACAAATTAGTACGAATTCTTCTTTCTTCGGGCATTGTATGTAATAGAGATGTGGAACAAAAAAAAATTCCTTTGAAAATCACATCGTTTTTCTTTTTTCTATTTCTTTTTTTATCCCTAGTGTACTCTATGTGATGCACACGTATCTATATTTTTGTATGTTATGAAGTAAGTATCCGCTATGGAATAAATATAGATAATGAATAGCAAGAACGATCCATTTTGAACAATACATGTCTTTCACATCCAACTATAAAAGTAACTTCTTTATTTTAAAATGGCGGTTCCAAAGAAACGTACTTCTATCTCAAAAAAGCGTATTCGTAGAAATATTTGGAAGAAAAAGGGATATTGGGCGGCGGTAAAAGCTTTATCTTTAGCTAAATCTATTTCTACCGGGCATTCAAAAAGTTTTTTTGTGCGACAAACAAGTAATAAAGCCTTGGAATAATCTGAATCGACATGACTCGATGAATTGGATGATTTATAAGATGAATAATTCACATTAACTAATGTTTTGAACTCATCTATATGAGATAGAACTGAACCGGCTGTTGTGGTATGTAGAATAAGAATTATTCTGTCTATTGGGTTCTAAGAACGGTACTATTTCTTTTTTGTTGTTGTTTTTCAAACAACAACAAAAAAGAAATAGTTAAACACAAAATACAAGGTTTCACTTTTCATTATAGTAGATTTTGATAATTCGCGAGATGGGGGTTGTTATTTCCCCCCCCCCAAAAAAAAAAGATTTTTTTTAGGAAGAAGTTTCTTTTTTTAGGAAGAAGTTTATTCGATTATGTATCTCCAATAGTTATACATCATTAAGATTTTTGGAAGATCTGAAACAAGTATGAACGACAGTAGTAAAAATGAATGGATCCTTGAAACTAATTGATTGAAATATATATTTTAAGACTTTGCTTTGTAACTCTCCGAATCACTACATGGATTCCCTCTTGTTTCGACCCAATCAATAAAAACTACCCGGATCCCCTTTAGGTCGATATTTATGTACGAAGAATAATTCAATCTTCCTTAATCCAAAATAGATCCTATGTTTGGACCGTAGGATCGATCAATCTATTTTATATAGAATATACTTTATTTATAAGTAAAGGACATAGCGTAGAATTCCAATAGAGATTGAAACTCTTTTGTTTTATGTGCAGCCCAATACCTAATTGGTTCGGTAAATCCTCACACGAATTATGTATACAATGAGGATCCCAACCATTAATACAGTTTTGATACCAAACTATCTAAATATTTATAGAAATCCCTTGGATGTAGTTATCCAATTGTGATACATAAAAAATCCTATTTATTTTCTTTTGTTCAGTGAAAAATGAATCTTTTTTCATTTCCGATCCATGAAATCAGATAAATGAGAAATGAATCATCAAAAAATGATATAAAAAAGGGACAATTCTTAGTTCTAGACCTCAACTGAGGACATAACCATCTAGTTCCAACTGTTCCAGAAGAACTTATACTACGTGAAAGCCTGTTTTTAAAAATGACACCATACCGGGATACTAAGGATTATTGAAGTTCAAATATTCATTTGAACGAGTCTTTATTCATCGATTCTAACGTTTCCTAAAATATATTGCATTGAATCTTTCAATCTCGACGATTGAACATCATATGGGCTATTATTATTTCGATCAAGCCGCCATGGTGAAATCGGTAGACACGCTGCTCTTAGGAAGCAGTGCTAGAGCATCTCGGTTCGAGTCCGAGTGGCGGCATCCTCTAAAAAGGACACATTAGATCCTATAATGAATTTAATTCGGAATTTACATTCCGTAATTGAGGGACCCCTCTTTTTTTTAATGATTTTTTTTTATGATATTTGCGACTTTAGAACATATATTCACTCACATCTCTTTTTCGATCATTTCAATTGTCATTACGATTTATTTGGTGACTTTATTAGTCCATGAAATCGTAGGACTATGTGATCCGTCAGAAAAAGGCATGATAGCCACTTTTTTCTGTATAACAGGATTATTAGTTACTCGTTGGATTTATTCGAGACATTTCCCGTTAAGTGATTTATATGAATCATTAATGTTCCTTTCATGGAGTTTCTCCATTATTCATATGGTTCCTAAAATAGGGAAC